AAGGATCTCATCTCATAATTATACACGACTGTTTATGTCTATAGCACGACCATTTGATGAAATTGGAGGGAAGTGGAGTAAATGGCCGATACTACTGGAAGGATTCCTCTTTGGATAATAGGTACTGTAGCTGGTATTCTTGTGATTGGTTTACTAGGTATTTTCTTTTATGGTTCATATTCCGGATTAGGTTCATCTCTGTAGTAATCGGATGAATTGAGTTGTAGACATGAAAGCGTAGGAACTCGGCGGGATTCCCTTCTTTCTTTGTCTGATTCAAGGGGAAGGGTCCGTTGGGTTCTTAAGAATCAGATTTTTTTCGTGTAGTGTAAATGGCAAGGCAGATTTCTTTTTCGGCTGTTGCAAAAAAGCCCACTCTCTGGTGCATTTTTTTAAATGCACTTTATCATTGATTCCAAATTCAAAATACCCGTTCTTTGATCTTGATAGTATCTATGGATACGTTCCAAGTTAGACGAAAGGGAAAATTACGCAACTTAGCGTAATCTATATATTTATATTTCTGTAAATTTGACAAATACTTTCTATACTCTATTTACATTATATATATTTATTATATTTATATTTCGTTTTTTTTTACTATTTCAGAAAAATGGAAAGTTCATTTTTGAATAATAAGGTCTCTTTCATTATTTTAATTAATAGAATTTCATTAATTAATAAAATGAAAAGGAACCTGCCCCCTTTTTTTGTCCACTACTCTATTGTAATGTAATTTTTTTGTATGTAATAAAAAAAAATTCTGATACATCTGGAAAACCGACACCAAGACTAGAAGACTAGGCTTTTTTTACGAACAGAATAAAAAATCATTACTCTTTCGACACAAGAAAGGGGTAGATAAAATTCCTTTTCTTGTGTCGAAAGAGTAGGAAGACGAATAATCCCTCCTAGACTTTTTTGTTTCCCACATTTCTAGTTCGTTCTATTACCCGTTTATTCTTTATTCTATATTAATACGAATATCTATACCAATTGGATTCTAGTTGAATTGAAATTGAATCAAATGCCTCCCATTAAAATCTAGAAAAAATCACATAGTCGTACTAATCAAATTTGTCTAAAAAAAAATCATAAAGAAAATAAAAGGTTTTTCAGAATTTCATTTGTTTTTTTTGATCCTACATAATCTTAGTAGGTTCTTTATTACGAATTTGATGTCGATAAATTCGCAAATCTAGAAATTCATTTCGGCCAATTGAACTTTCTCAAACTGTTTCTTTTTAAGAACCAAAAAGATTTGTGCCAAAACAACAGATCCCAAGAAGAACAAAAGACCTTGGACACGTAATGGATCTTGGAGTACTATTTCAGCATCTCCCTGACCAAATCCACCAACATTTGGATTACTGGTTAATGGTTGATCCAATTTGATGGATTCACCCTCGGAAACAAGAAGTTCCGGTCCTGGAGGGATAATATCAACCACTTGACGTCCATCCGACAGATCTGTGATGGATATTTCATATCCTCCCTTTTCTTTGCGTATGATTTTACTTACTATACCCGCTCCCGTCGCATTATAAACTGTATTGTTACTTTTGCTTCCGTCGGGATAAATCTGACCCCTTCCCCTATTCCCTCCTATGTATATAGGATATTTTAAGAAGTGAACATCTTTCTTAGTAGCGGGGTCGGGAGAAAGAATAGGAAACGTGATTTCACTATATTTCTGACCGGGGACAGGCCCTATCACAAGAATATTTTTTTTAGCAGGGCGGTAGTTCACAAAAGACAAATTTCCTATCTTTTCTTTCATCTCGGGAGAAATACGGTCGGAAGGAGCTAACTCAAAACCCTCCGGTAAAATAAGAACAGCCCCTACATTCAAACCACCTTTCTTACCATTAGCAAGAACTTGTTTCACTTGCTTATCATAAGGAATTCGAACAACTGCTTCAAATACAGTATCTGGAAGTACCGCTTGTGGAACCTCAATATCCACTGGCTTGTTAGCTAAATGGCAATTGGCACATACAATACGCCCGGTCGCCTCTCGTGGATTTTCATAACCCTGCTGTGCAAAAATGGGATATGCACCTGCAATCGACGTATGGGTGATGATACATATCATCAGTGATACAGAAATAGATCGATAAATCTGTTCCTTTATCCAAGCAAAAGTATTTCGAGTTTGCATAGTCTAATCATTGATCCGAAAATTTCTACAATAAATTGGGATAGGTCGCTAGTACAAGTCGCTATCCACGATTCTGCTATTTACTAGAATTTGACTGAAGTACTCTGGAATGCAAAATCCACTGGATAGAAAGTTTTTGGATTAGATTACTATTGGTGGATCATTTTTCAATCATTCATTGAATGATAAATAACTACCAGTGACGGAGATACACGATTTAAATAACGGAAAATCCAATATTTAAAAAGAGTATCCAGAATAACTGGAAAGGTGGAAACAAGACCAGATAGAATTTGTTCATTATGAACAAATCCAAAATCTTTGTAGACAGAACCAATTATTAGCTCCCACCCGTGGGGGGAATGAAATCCGATACATAAATCCGTTATTAAAAGAATCAAAAAAGCTTTTATTGTATCACTTAAGTTATATAGGAATTCCTGAGTCCAGGAGTTAAGAATAACAAGTTCTTCATTACCTAAAATAGAATAGACGCTTAGGATAACAAAACATATTATATTTGTTGATAGGTGCAAAATCGTATTCATACGATCTTCGTTGTGTATCGTGATTAATTGGATCGTTTCTTTTTGGATTCTTGTAGAAAACTTTTGTAGATGTGTCTCCGAGTATTCCTTAAAAATTTCATCTAACAGGAGGATTTCCTCTAATTCTAGGAACTTTTCTAGAAGATTTTTTTTTTGAATATCATTCCAAAAAATTTCGGATTGACCAGTATTTGACCAATTAGTAATCCAAGATTCCATACATTTCGTAAATGAGAGAGAAATCCCCCAGGGCAAAAAGACTAGAGATGCAAGATACAAAAGGGGGGTGGGTGCTTTTTTTTTTGCCATTTTTCATCTGTGAATTGTTAATTAACTCCGTCGACTCTCTGTGATCTAATAGTTTTTTCACGCATGAGTTCTAGACAAGGTATCAAATCTATTTTTTGTGATTTTGTTTCAATATCTAGAGAGAATACAGAAATAGACTAAGACTTCGCTTCGAATTCAAATGAAGAAAAAAGAGTTTTGTTTTATAGTTGTTCCAGAGTATATAGGTCGTCTTTGACTCGACTGAACGTTCAGGTGAAACTTCCAAAAATCTTTTCTTATAGAATAGAAAAAAGATTATTGTATTTTTTCCTCCTGCTGAGAAAGCACTGGTTCTTCAGCCCAATTCCCTTTTTTCTCAAAAGACTTCAATTGGTACGCGCAAGAAATAGGCCAATTCTGCAGCTTTTTGTTCAATTTCTCGCGGAGTCAAATTCTCATCAGTCCGGGTCAACGGAATAGTCCCCCGACCTCTAATATCTATGTAAAGAATACGACGAGCATAAATACCCTCTTTTACTTCTATTCTAATGGATTGAATATCCTTTAGAAGGAGTCGAAGGAATATGCGACGGTTTTTTCCAGGGAATCCCCAACGAAAAATACACACCGTTCCTTCCTTTCTATCGAATCGATCATAACCACTACCTACATTCCAGGAAATTGTGCACCACAAATAGGAACTAATAAATAGACCCGCAATCCCATAGAAAGACATCACGATCCCCTGTGGAAAAAAAATGATTTGCTGGGACGGAAAAAAAGATATCAAATTTTTACCAAGATAACTAGAAGTTCCAACCACTAAGAATCCTAATGAACCTAAAAAAACGACAAGGGCCCAGCAAAAATTACTTAGTTTTCGAGATCCCGTTATAACTTCTATCCATATATGTTCTGATCGCCAACTCATACTTGATCTGATTTCATTTTATTGGAATTGGGAGAATACCCAAAAATATTTTGACTTTCCTTTTGTGTTTCGAAAGGAACTCTCATCAACTAGTCCTAGTTTCATAGGAACTAGGACTAGTTTGAGATGAACCATTTATAAGTAGTAAGGAGTAATTCATCAAATTGGTTCGATCTAAAATAAAAATAAATAATAACATAACCTCCATACATATGATCCAAATATACATATTGATATACACCTAGATCCACCAACTTTACAAATTTAAGGCATTAAATCAAATGATCCTGTTGAAACCAGCTAGAATTCATTTACCTATAGATCATTTTCTACAGACATAAGTACTTTTTCGGCGGAAAAAATAGTTTAGACTCCATTTCCCGAAAAAATTATGCTACAAATCTTAGTTTCAAAAAAACGAATGAGCCCCGGGCTCTAAACAATCTTGTTTTTTTGAACATGAAGAAATAAAGAAGCCATTGCAAGTGCTGGAAATACTAGGCCTACTAAAGGCACAAAAATAGAGGGAAAATGGAAAGTTGTCATAAAATGGGGTACCTCGATTGACTATTTGCACCTGTTATTTTTTTTTTTGAATATTTTAGATTTCTAATAATAATATAATAATATTACAATTCTTAATTCTAATTATTAGGAATTTGTAGTTAGTAGTAGTAATTTTCAATTTCTGCAATAAATAATACTAATGAATAATGAATTTTAAAATTCTTAGTAGAGATATAAGTATCTAAAGCGGATCTATAGAATAAGTCCATTTAGTTAGTTCTAAATTTCTTAGACTTATTCGTCTTTCTATATGATTTCTATATGAAAGGTATGTATGATTTCTTATTTTTCTTCATTTCTTTGTGTTTTGTTCTTGTCTTATCTTATAATAATTTCATAAAGAAAGAGTTTCTTAGAAATTATCGAAAGATGGAAATTGATACTTTATTACACTATCTTTTAGGATTTTCATATGATTTTATGATATGACTCATTTATTCATTTACATATTCGAATTCGATTTGGGAGATGGAGAAAGATAAAAAACGTCTATCTTTTCGATATTTGAATCGGATTATATACGTAAGACAAAATACGTTTTCGTTGCCAAATTTCAAAAAAGGAGCAACTCACCCGGATAAAGGGCTGAGTTGCTAGTGACTTTTTAACTTAATTAGTAATCGGTAAGCTGGGTCAAAAAAAGAGTTATCCGCCATTTTTCTTTTTCCAATTAGATCTTAGGTCGCCGAAGAAAAAAAATTCTTCTTGTTTCCTACAAATCAAATAGTTAACTCGACTAATTGAACTTGGCGTACTCTACTTGAACTTGATTTAATACTTGATTTAATTTGACTTCACAGGAACGAAGTCGTGGAACTGCAAGAAATCAGTAACAACGCTTTTTAAAAGATTACGTGGTACGATTAGGTCGACTAAGCCCTTCTCAAATAAATTTTCAGTCTCCTGTGAACCTTCCGGTACTTCCACCTTCAATAGTTCTTCAATTACTCTTTTACCCGCAAATGCAATGTAGGCGTTGGGTTCGGCAATAATGAGATCTCCCAACATAGCAAAACTAGCCGTTACCCCACCGGTAGTAGGGGATGTAAGAATTGTTACATAAACTAACTTTTCCTTTGCTTGATATTTGTAAGCATATAAGGCAGACGATATTTTAGCCATTTGCATCAAGCTTGAACTCCCTTCTTGCATGCGCGCCCCCCCCGAAGCACACACTATAATAAGAGGTAGACATTGGTTGGTAGCGTACTCAATTAAACGGGTGATTTTCTCCCCAACTACGGACCCCATACTACCTGCGATAAACTGACAATCCATAACCCCAATTGCTACAGGAATACCATTTAGTTGACCTACGCCTGTTTGAACAGCCTCCGTTAATCCTGTCTTTGTTTGATAAGAATCAATATAATCCTCATAAGGCTCCAATTCATCCGAATCCAACTCAACAGCCTCGGAATCCAATCCATCTGAATCCAATCCATCTGAATCCAATTCAACAGCCTCGGAATCCAATTCATCGGAATCCAATTCATCCGAATCCAATTCATCGGATTCCAATTCATCAGAATCCAATTCAACAGCCTCGGAATCCAATTCATCGGAATCCGATTCATCGGAATCCAATTCATCTTCATCCGAATCCAATTCCACCAAATGCTTCCGAACCCAATCATCTTCATTCGAATCCAATTCATTCCAATCCACTTCAACACCCTCCAAATCCAATTGACTAACCTCTTCCGGCATAGCCTCCGTTAATCTCTCCGTATCCAATTGACTAACCTCTTCCGGTATAGCCTCCGTTAATCTCTCCGTCAAGCCCGTCTTTATTTTAGAAAAAATTTTTAAAATTATCTCCCTTTGCTCAATAGGATCTTTCTTTTTAGTCTCCGTTAATAATAACGTGTTTATTTGATCGTGAATTCTTTCCATCTCCAGATCCAACTCATTCGAATCCAATTCAACAACCCCGAAATCCAATTCATCGAAATCCAATTCATCGGAATCCAATTCATCTGACTCAAACGGTAATAACCATATCCTGCGTATTTGATCAATTTGTTTTTGAATTCTCTTTTTTTGCTCAATAGGGTCTTTAGTTTGAATAAAGAGAAACTTCGTTAATATTAACGTCTCTAGTTGATTTATTATTTGATCAATTTTATTTTGAATTCTTTGCTCCTCATAGGGATCCAGAGATACCAGGTCTTCGTCCATAGGATCCCAGGTGCTGGGATCAATCGAAAGTTCGATTCTTTCGGAACTACTCATTTTCAAATGATGGTCACAGTATTCACAAATATATATATTTGATTTTAAAATTGCTTTATAATTTAATTTTTCGCAATTTTCGCATTGAACCCATAAATGCTTGGTTTTTTTTCTTGGGTCGAGATCGTTAGACCGCGTGACGTCACTACTCTCCGCGGGGGTTCCTATAACGGAACCATCACCTTCACTACTTTCATCACTCGCGAAGTCACTACTTTCCGCAGGGGTTCCTATAACGGAACCATCGCCTTCACTACTTTCATCACTCGCGAAGTTTCTACTTTCCGCAGGGGTTCCGATAATAGAACCCTCGCCTTCACTATTTTCACTATTTTTATCACTCGTGAAATCCCTACTCTCCTCGGGGGTTCCTGTAGTGGACCCCTCGCCTTCACCAAAAGCGCACGCGGGGATAACGTTTCTATCCCTACCTTTTTTAGTGGAATCTTCCTGTTCACTAGTATTTTCAGTTTGACTAGGACCAAGATTATCCGTCGATTGAGTTATCCCATAACCGCTTTCTAATTCCTTCTTAATAAAATGAAGAAAAACCAAAGAGTTTTTTTGACCCCCACTTTTATTTTTCATAAATTTTTGTCTCCTAAAAAATAAAAAAAAAAAATAAAAAAAATGGTTAATGATATAAGAGTTTTTGACCGGATACGATATGATTATTGTATACAAACGGACCTTTTGTCAACCAAGAGAATTTCGATCGGATCGTCAAAGAATTAAAAAAAAAGATACAAGATAAGAATGAATAGTCATTGGTAGTACTAGGAGAGACT